TGAGCAAGTAAGGAAATATCTTGTCGAATTACGTACTTATGTAAAAACGAATAAACCAGAGTTCCAAGAAATTCTATCTTCTACCAAGACATTTACTGAGGAAGCGGAGGCCCTTTTAAAAGACGCTATTCAAGAACAGATGGAACGCTTTCTACTTCAAGAGCAAGCATAAAGAAAGTGATCCTTCTTCATTTTTTTTTATTTAAAAGAACTTTTTTTCACATGGGTATCTAAAAATATATATGGAAATAAATTGCGTCCAATAGGATTTGAACCTATACCAAAGGTTTAGAAGACCTATGTCCTATCCATTAGACTATGGACGCCTTTCATTCCGATTTTTCTCATTTTTGACTTATTTTTTTTGTTTCGAAAAAACAATCAGATTCTATGAGATGAGAAAATTTTTTTGAATTGCGTATTCAACTCAATAATGCATTAATGCATTAATTAATGCAGAATAGAGCGGGTAGCGGGAATCGAACCCACATCGTTAGCTTGGAAGGCTAGGGGTTATAGTCGACGTTGCTTTCTTTCTTTTAACGTCTCTAATTCAAAACCGAACATGAAACTTTGGTTTCATTCGGCTCCTTTATGGAAAAAGTCAAAATTCACAGATCCTAATCGAAAGTGGGAACAAAATTACAAAAGACAATTTCACCCATACCATCTATGTCAGTTTTTTGTATGAATGCATTCAAAACAACTTACTTTTTAGATGATCCCTCTAGAAAAGGCGATTCTAACAATCTTTCTAGTTACTTCGTTCTCTATTTCTATTTGATCGAATCCTAAGGAAAAGTATTTTGTTTCCACCGAGCTAAAACAAACAAAAAAATATGTTGATTGAAGCCTCTAGTAAACTAAAGTCATCATTTAATAGCTATTTTGCTTCTCTCTATATATAAAAATAGAAGATTTAGTTACGATTAGAAACCCTTTTTCTATCTTCATCCATGGATCTATTACTTATACTCATTCAATTGGATGGAACTATTGATCCAATTAAAAAAAATTATGTTTCGTAAATTTCCTAATCCAAAATTGCCACCTTTAATTTAATTGAGTTTTGGATACAAATCACGAGAATGTATAATTTTCCTCCAATTTTTCATTGAGAGGGAAAGGATTAATTCCTTTTAAAAAATAAAGTTTTTGATCGGAATAGTAATTAAATTAAACCGGTAGACCCCTTAACTATTAAGGGGTTAATAGAACGAATCACACTTTTACCACTAAACTATACCCGCTACAGTTGGATTATTGTATCGAACTGAAACTTTTGTCGAACACTGAATACTGAGTTTGGAGATAATCAAGCAAGCCAGCATTATAAAAGAATCATGAAATTTAGCGTATTGACGTTTTTTGTAGGAAGGTTAAATGAGATTATGAAAAGATAATTAAATAACTAAGAAAAAGTCCTAGTTTTTTCTTGACGGAATTCTCGTTTTGATAGGTACGCTTCAAGAAAAGAAAGTTCGGTTCGAACCTAAAATAAAAAATTGTATGCTGAAAAAATGTAAGAATAGATAGAATAAATGGGGAAGAAAAGATAATAAGAAATAGCATGTTGGTTCTATACCTAAAGAATAGAAGTAGTCCTTTTTTATTGTTCTTTTGTTTCAATAACAAGCATTTTTTCTATGATTATCAAAATCAAAAAAAAAATATTTTGTTTTTTTATTCTATGAATTCATAAAAGGCCTGGCGAAGTACTGATCAGGCCAGGCCGTGGGAATAAAAAAAGGGCCCTCTCGGGCGACAAAGCATTTTTTTTTTATTTTCTTTCTATATTTTATTATTTTAATTTTATATTTATCTATATTTTAATTTTCTATTTATAATATATTAATATTTGGTCTTTTTTTTTTTGTAGAATTTTTGTATAATTCATTATTATTAATAATTAATTATATATTATATAATTAATATTATATTCTTAATAGTAATAGTATTATATTCTTAATAGTAATAGTATATAGTTATAATATATAGTAAAGTAATATAATATATATTATTATAATTATAATATATATAATTATAATATATTATAATTAAAAAACTGAAAATTTTAAATAATATATATATTCTATTCGATTTGCAATTGAATCTTTTATTGAATCCTTCGAATCTTTATCTGACTGATTGGAATTTCAAATCGAATTTGTACTTAATGTTGTATTACACAATACAACTTGTATATTTTGTATAGATATATTATTGTTATATAATATATCTTTCTAATTTTTTTTTAGTTAATTTCTTATTTTAGTTTAATTAATTCGAGTTTATTACCTATTTCTTATTTTTATTTTATAGAATTTTCAATTTAAAAATTTTTATTATTTCTATTTGATTATTCTTTTTTTTTTTTTATTTTCAACGGGGAGAGATGGCTGAGTGGACGAAAGCGTCGGATTGCTAATCCGTTGTACGAATTATTCGTACCGAGGGTTCGAATCCCTCTCTTTCCGTTTCCTTTGCAGTGATAGCTGAATCTTAATATTTTTATTAGTTAAAATTAGAAAATAGATTTCTTCATATATTTCTTCTATATATTATATATATAATATATATAGAATAATATATGAAAAAACCAAAAAACCCCTTTTATTCTTCGCGTCCAGGATTACGTCCTGGATCATTAGATAGGAATCCGAAAATGAAGAGAGAAACAAAGAATATTACTACTGTGTAAACAAAGAGTTTGAGAGTAAGCATTATACAATCTCCAAGATCATTTTTTTTTTTTGGAAAAAAGAGAATAGATTCTCTATTTTTATACCACTACTAATTTGTTTGAATTTGATTTGACGTCTAAAACCGAAATAGTTTTTCAAAATCGAAAAGAATGAATTTTTTTAATTCTACTAAAAATAAATTAAAGTTATTCTTATTTTTGTCATTAATACCTTATTTATCAATAATTTTATTATACCCATTTGTTGATATTATGGAGGATCCAAATAAGGTTTTTCAGTTACGAAAAAAAGTTCGAATCGGAAAACGACGTAATAGGGATTGTGTCTATTCCAAAATGGGAATCTTTAGAATCAAAGATTCATATTGTAAGCCTTGTCTGATTTTATCAATTATTTAGTATTTTTCTCGAAAAAATCATTTATTTTTCTAGGACAAGATGAAAAATTTCATCGAAAACTTACAGCAGCTTGCCAAACAAAGGCTAAGAGAAAAAAGAATAAAGGTATGACTGGCATAAAATCTACGATTGGAGTCAAAAAAGCGTAGGCTTCCGGTAATTTGGCGACGAAAAAACTACTCGAATAAAGGGCAGAATTAAGACAGATCAAACTAAAGATATTAAGCATAACAGACATTTTATTTTTATTGCATTTTGATTGAGTTATTGATAGAAACAACAAATGAAGAAAAAAAATGCTTCTTTTTTTTTGATCTTACTTACTCAATCAAAAAACCTTCTATTCTCAATAGAGAATGGAAGAGATTCTACTTTCATACAATATCTTAATCGAATTCTATGTAATGATCAATAAATTGATTTGAATTCTAGATCTACACGTGTCAAAATACTAACAACCAAATCGAATTTTTTTTTTTAACTAGTTGGGATGAAATTGACGAACAATGAATAACAATATTAGTGTTTATTAGTGTCAAATAGAAATCTAGGTGGGGCGTGGCCAAGTGGTAAGGCATCGGGTTTTGGTCCCGCTATTCGGAGGTTCGAATCCTTCCGTCCCAGAACAGAACATATGTAATTTAAGATTGCATTTTTCTGTTTTTAAAATTTCATATTGGATTGAATTTTATGCTTCCGACTAAACTAATCATTTTAAGAAAAATAAATATTTATTTTTCCCATTTAATTAAATTTAAATAATTAAATAAAGGGAAAAGGGAGGGGAAGTGACCAAATAACACACAGATCCAACTTAATTTGTTTGAGATTTAGACAAGATAAGATGGGGTTCTAGATTACAGGAAGTCAAATTCCAAAACAAAAAGGTCTATCTTTAATCAATCATATATGCATCCCCTCTATATTCATATAGAAGGAAGCTAGTTATTTTTTTGATTCATCCCGGAAAAAATTAATCTATTGTTAATATTAAATAAACAATGAATGGAATGAGTGAGTTCAAAAAGAAACGCGGATTTTTTTATTAGGTTTAATATATATTGTAATTGTAAAAAAATTAACATTACTAAACTAATAATAATTTCATAATTTAAGATATATTCCAGATCCTTGTATTGATTGTCCTAACTCAACCAATGACTATTCATTATTCCATAATTGAATCAACCGCATACTGGTTCCAAATTTGAGGAATGTTATGGTAAAACTTCGTTTGAAACGATGTGGTAGAAAGCAACGTGCGACTTGAAGGACATGATCCGTTGTGGATTCTTATATCCATCATTCTCTAATAAAGGATGCTCTTGACTCGACATCTTTTGTTCTGTTCCACTCGAACCCGGATTTCTTTTTTTGTTGGGGACTAACGGAAATAGTACATGATGGAGCTCGAGTAGTAAAGTATTGAGCTAGTTCTTAGGGGGAAGGGGTCTAGGGTTAGTGTCAATTAATAAGTTGGAACAACTTCGTAAGTATATCTTTGACAGAGAAATTGAAAGGGGATCCAAATAAAACAAGTTTCAACTCCCAAAGGAAAATCTTTTGTTGGAATTGATAAAACCTTTTCGATAGAATAGAAATTCTCTAGATTGTGGAGAATCTGTCGTTCCGATAATTCGATTCTTTGATAGAAAAAAATAACAAGCAAAAAAGGCATGTTGCTGCCATTTTTGAAAGGATTTAAAATCAACGAAGTAATGTCTAAACCCAATGATTTAAAAAAAAAAGATAAAGATTTCTGTAACAAGGAAATACCCTTTGTAATTGTTAATTGTCGCAACAATTGGATTTGGATCCGAATATCGAATTCAAATAAATCGATTCTAAATGAGACAAGACAAAAGGGTATTTGAGACTGCTCAATAAATGAAATGCCAAAGTGAGCCATTTCAGAATTATTCAACTTGAGTTATGAGTATACAAATGATTTTTGGAGGAAATCACGAAAAGGATTTAATTCTTAGGCTAAATTTTTTGATGATTTTATGGACGATTGATCATTATAATAGATTTGATTGATCATTATAATCAAATTTATATATACCTAATTTTGAATCATTTTTCTCGAGCCGTACGAGGAGAAAACCTCTTATACGTTTCCAGGGGGGGTATTGTTGATCTAATCTATCCCAATGAGCCGTCTATCGAATCGTTGCAATTGATGTTCGATCCCGAAGAGAGGGAAGAGATTTGGAGAAAGTGGGTTTTTATGATCCGATAAAAAATCAAACATATTTAAATGTTCCGGCTATTCTAGATTTTCTTAAAAAGGGTGCTCAACCTACAGAAACGGTATATGATATTTTAAAGAAGGCGGGGGTTTTTAACTAAAGATAATGCGGTTGTAGTTTGGTAGAACTTTTTTTCTTCTCTTTCTATGCCTGTATCTTTTTTTTTATCTAGTGCCAATCCAACCCAAAAATTTTCTTATATATTTCACTTTTTCTACTTTGATTTCAAAAGCAATATTGTTATCGTATTGCTATATTAAAATATTAATATTAGAATTAGAATTATTCTATCTATCTATTCTATATATATTCTATTAATATTATTTAATTATTTAGAAAAATGAAAAAAAAAATGAAATGGAATTTCCAAATATTTTTTCATTTTTTTTTTCATTGTAATTGTATTTTTTTGTTATGTTCATATTGACAAGAGCATATTGAACAAATATAATTCAATTTTGAAATAAAAAAATAGTTTATCTCTGTCTTCCATAAATAGGTTTTTTACTCAAAGATTCATTGCTTATTTTGTATTGTTATCAGATCTGTTTGCTTTTATGTTCGGAATGAATTAGAAAATTTGATTTGGATTTCTTGTTCATTCAAATTGTTGATTCCAATCCATTTTTTTTTTTTATCTCGATTGTATCTACATAACATATTGATTTTTCGGGTTGCTAACTCAACGGTAGAGTACTCGGCTTTTAAGTGCGACTAGAATCTTTTACATATTTTGATGAAGCAAGGAATTCGTCTACATCATCGGTAGAGTTTATAAGACCACGACTGATCCTGAAAGGAAATGAATGGAAAAAAGAGCATGTCGTATCAATATAAAATTCAAAGAATATTTCATTCTTACAAAATTGTTACAAAAGTCTATTTTCAATTTTTGGAAGGAAATGAATTCAAAGTTGGGTCGATTGAATAAATGGATCGAGCCCTAATGGTTCCAATTCTGGGGAAAGAAAGAACAACGAGATTATTTTCATAATTTGAATGATTTTCCGATCTAATTAGACGTTAAAAAAAATTAGTGCCTGATCCGGGAAAGGATTCTCCCACGAGTGGATACTTTGTTTTTTATAGTGAATCCTAACTATTCGATTATCCATTCTCCATAAGGAGATGGAGACGAATGTGTAGAAGAAAGAGTATATTGATAAATTTATTCCAAAATCAAAAGAGCGATTGGGTTGAAAAAATAAAGGATTTCTAACCATCTTATTATCTTATATAAGATAAGATAAAAAAAAAGATAAAAAAGAAAAAACCAATTAGATGGAAAAAAAAATAGAGAGTCCGTTGATGAATTTACTCGTCTCCGAGGTATGCATTATATTTTAACTAAAATACCTTGTTTTGACTGTATCGCACTATGTTTCATTTGATAACCCAAGAAATTCTCTATTTTTCCTTTTGTTTTCGGTCTAAGTTGAAATGGAAAAATTCCAAGGACATATAGAACTAGATAGGTCTTGGCAACATTACTTTATCTATCCACTTATCTTTCAGGAATATATTTATGCATTTGCATATGATCATGGTTTAAATCAATCCGTTTTGTTGGAAAATACGAGTAACAAGAAATACAGTTTACTAATTGTAAAACGTTTAATTACTCGAATGTATCAACAGAATCATTTGAATCTTTCTGTTAATGATTCAAACCAAAATGACATTTTTGGGCACAAACACAAAAAGAATTTGTATTCGCAAATGATAACAGAAGGGTTTGCAGTTATTGTGGAAATTCCGTTTTCCCTACTATTACTATCTTCCCTAGAGGGAAAAAAAATAGTAAAATCTCAAAATTTGCGATCAATTCATTCAATATTTCCTTTTTTAGAGGACAAATTCTTACATTTAAATTATGTGTTAACTATATTAATACCTTACCCCGTCCATCTAGAAATTTTGGTTCAAACTCTTCGTTACTGGTTGAAAGATACCTCTTCTTTGCATTTATTACGATTCTTTCTTTATGAATATCGTAATTGGAATAGTCTTATTACTCCAAAAGAATTCATTTCCTTTTTGAAAAAAAGGAATCAAAGATTATTCTTTTTCCTATATAATTTCCATGTATGTGAATACGAATCCCTTTTTGTTTTTCTTCGTAACCAATCCTCTTATTTACGATCA